TATCAAATAAAGAAATAAAATAAAAATCAAATGAAAATATTCAATAATTTTCAATTTTTTGAAAAAGTCAAGGTTTTCTTTTTTTTTTAGCGTCCATCTATAATGACTGATGAATCAATAACTTTCAATTGAAACTAAACGAATTCTTTAAATTAGTTTTTATTACCGTCATATCTGGATTGAGACTTAGGTAAATGTTTTATTCATATATGTATTAAAAGAACATATCTAATTTAGCTCTTTCATGCCTATTCTAACTAGTTATTTTGGTTTTTTACTGGCTGCTTCAACTATAACCCCAGCTATATTTATTGGTTTGAACAAGATACGACTTATTTGAAATGAATGAAATTCAATAAACAATTTACAAAAATCAAAATCAAAGCCTCCCAGAATATTTTATTTCAGTTATTCTATGGTTCTCAATTGCAAATTCCCGGTCATTGAGATTCACGGATAATTCAGATTAATATTTAGGGATAGATCTTACCTATCTTTTTATTCCCTAAAACAAATCGAAATGATTGAAGTTTTTCTATTTGGAATCGTCTTAGGTCTAATTCCTATTACTTTAACAGGATTATTTGTAACTGCATATTTACAATACAGGCGCGGTGATCAGTTGGACCTTTGATTGAGTAACATTTCTTTTTTTGATTGACCTCCTACAAGGAGGAGGTCAAATTTAAGTTGCAATTAGACTTTGTTTTGTTAAGTTATTTCATTGTAATTCGACATAACATAAACGGAATCACGCTCTGTAGGATTTGAACCTACGACATCGGGTTTTGGAGACCCGCGTTCTACCGAACTGAACTAAGAGCGCTTTCTTATATCCTATAACAGTAGATACGATTGTAAAGTGTAAAGAAAAGGATTTTTTTACCCCTGAGGGGTCTTGCGTACATGTACATATAGTATGTACAAATGGAAGATTATGTCCAAAATTTCCCGATCTTACTCAATGAATCCCTCGTAACTGTCCATAGGAGAAAGAATAGGTAGGGATGACAGGATTTGAACCTGTGACATTTTGTACCCAAAACAAACGCGCTACCAAGCTGCGCTACATCCCTTTTAAAAATTGTTGTATAGTGTCATTGTATAAAATACATGTCTTGTTTTCCACATCCTTCTTTTTTGCTCTACCTATATAGATAGGTAGAAAATGTTCTTGTCATTTTTTTAGGGAGCTGAAAAATTGAATCTGCTGGGTCATTCTACATATGCATTTTAGTTAGTAATTCCTAATTCTAATTTTATTTCAAGCAAAAACAAATGATCTTGAAATAAAATATCGGGTTATCTATGATCTATGTATTAGAATATCGAACTAGGACTATATATGTGTTACAATATACAATACAAATAAAGAATTAAAATAAATAAGAAAAAAATAGAAAATAAAAGAAGAAGGAGGATTTTCAATGCGAGATATAAAAACATATCTCTCAACGGCACCTGTGCTAACCACTCTATGGTTTGGGTCTTTAGCAGGTCTATTGATAGAAATTAATCGTTTATTTCCGGATGCCTTGTCATTCCCCTTTTTTTCATCCTGATTGAATTCTTGTATTGATCTGTGAAGAAATGAAGAAGATTTGAGATACAATTCTACGTAACATGGCTCCAATTTCGCTTCCTTTTTCTTTCCTATCCTAAAAAAAAAGAAAGAGAAAGAGTGTATCGAACCTCAGTCAAAATACAGTGAATCTACGATAGGATTTTTTGGAAAAGAAATGGAAATGTGGATCCAGTCTAGGGGCGACTAAATTTTAACATAGAAAGAATAAAATACTGAGATTAGGATAGGAATAATTCATAGTTAGAAAAAATTGTATTAATTAATTATTACGATATTCTTAATATTCTTCTATTAATGAATATGACTCTTTTTCTTTATAGTTATAGTTATTCATAGTAATTCTATTTTAAATTATAGTACTCCGAAGTTATTCGAATTCTAATAATTTTAATAATTTGAAAAAGAAAATATTTACAAATTTCATTTCTAGTTAGTAACTTTTATTAATATAGTCTAGATATAGAATATAGATTTTTTTTATTTGGTTCGGATCAAAAAGAAAATGAAGAGAGTTCTAAAGTGAAGTCGATCCAAAATGAAAAGGAGGTTCATGGCCAAGGGTAAAGATATCAGAATTATAGTGATTTTGGAATGTACCTGTTGTGTTCGAAAGGGTGTCAATAAAGAATCGCCGGGCATTTCTAGATATATTACTCAAAAGAATCGACACAATACACCCAATCGACTAGAATTTAGAAAATTTTGTCGCTATTGTCAAAAGTATACGATTCATGGGGAAATAAAGAAATAGGTGGAACGGAATGTGTGTGTGATTTTTCCAAGTAGCGGGAAGAGTAAGAACTTTACATCTTAACATATATAATACAAACCAAATCCTATTTTGGTCGAATCTTAAATAAATAAGAAAAAAAAGAGAATTCTATTTTATAGATTCTTTTATATAGAAATAGAAGGAATAAACAAACAAGGAATAAGCAAACCATGGATAAATCCAAACAACCTTTTCGTAAATCCAAGCGATCTTTTCGTAGGCGTTTACCCCCAATTGGATCGGGGGATCGAATCGATTATAGAAACATGAGTTTAATTAGTCGATTTCTTAGTGAACAAGGAAAAATCTTATCTAGACGGACGAATAGGTTGACCTTGAAACAACAACGATTAATTACTATTGCTATAAAACAAGCTCGTATTTTATCTTTGTTACCTTTTCGTAATAATGAGAAACAATTGGAGAGAGTGGAGTCGATCCCTAGAACTACTGGTCCTAGAACCAAAAATTCCTAGAACCAAAAATAAATAAATATACTCCTCAAAACTCCAATTGAGGACTCAAGCTTATATTAATTTTTGCTCGAAAAAACTAGAATCCAGATTTGATTCTTGTATTATAAAAAAGGAAAAATGGGGAAGAAATCTTTTTTTCTTGAAAAATGTTCGTTTATTCTTACTACTCAAATCTTAATTTCTTTTTATTCTATCTTCCCGGAGTCCTTTCTCCGGGAAATCCTTTTTCAATCATTCTTGTTTCATGTATAATAGATTCTATTAAGATTCTTTTATTCCTTTATTTGATTTGTATTTTTTTTTTATTTTTGATTGATGATTTTATTTGAAATAATATCAAAACAATTCTTATTTGATAGGGCTATTTGCGCAAGTATTTTACGATTCAGAAGCAATTGTCTCTTGTACAGATTGTTGATGAATAGGCTATAACTATAGAATAGCCTATCCTCACGAGTTACCGCATTTATCCGAGTGATCCACAAACGACGAAAATCTCTCTTTTTCCTGCTCCTATCTCGATGAGAGGAAACCAAAGCTCTCATTCTTTGTTGAATAGTCGTTCGAGTAAGTCTTGAATGAGCCCCTATAAAGGTTGATGCAAATAAACGAATCTTTTTTCGACGTCTCCGAGCTGTATATCCTCGTTTAACTCTGGTCATTGAATCAAATGAAACTTTCTTGAATAACTAATTGATTTCTCTTCTTTCAGTCATCCTTTTCTTCCGGTCAATTAATAACAAAGCGGATTCTTCCAATATATAAAATATAAATTCCAATGGCTTTTGCGACTATGACCTTCCCGACCACGATTTTTTCTTTCTTCAAGGTATCTCGCCTGTAAATAAGAAATTCGACTGCTACTAAATAAAAAAGAATAGTGGGTTTCCTCGTTTCTATGGCAACTTCTGAAACGGTGAGGTCCTCTCTATACACCGGAGCCTCTTCTTTCATTTCATCAAATTTTATTGTGAACTTGTATAGTTCACACTCTTTGGCTCTACCCATCCATTTTTCAATTAGAATTCTTTTTTCAATTCTAATTAGAAAGTAATAGTCCTTTTCACAAAAAAAGCTATCCATACAGTGACGGCATTTAATTCTGAAAGTTGGCTAGGTAGCTGACCTTGTTAGTCCGTTTTTTCAAGAATAGGAGCATAACCTTTTTCCTCCGCTTAATGAATAACTATTTGTTACCAATGGAGAATTCCTTCTCATCTCAAACGGAGTGATTGGATTTGCACCAATAGAAACCATAAATTCATAACATAATTAGGTAGATGATAGATCTTCATTTTTAGATACTAGTAAATTAAATGGCCGTCTTCTACTCTATCTATCCTAATTCATTGATAGTGGTCGTTGATACTTTTGCATTTTTTCAAACTCATCATGATCTGAACTGAACGAGTCGCACATACACCCTAGTACATGTTCCTCGACGCTGAGGACATCCTCGAAGAGCGGGAGATTTCGTGACATTTCTTATTGGCTGTCTTGCGTTTCTAATAAGTTGTTTAATGGTTGGCATGGCGTGTCTATAGAATCTCATTCTAGATAGAATAGAGCGGGTTGGCTTAGATCGATCTTAACCTGATGGTTGATGATTATGAATGATTTCTATTCACACGGAAATTTCAAATTTTGAAACGGAATTCTTATATTTATATGGAATCCCTAGTATTTTCATTTTCGATCGCTACAAGATCAACGATGCCATAAGCTTGGGCTTCTGTTGCTGACATAAAAACATCCCTTTCCATATCTTCGGATATAACCCATAAAGGGTTGCCCGTTCTTTGTACATAAACTTTTGTAAGAGTTTCGCGAAGCTTCAATAGTTCTTCTGCTTCCAGAATAAAATCCCCTGCTTGTGCCTCGTAAAAAGAACTAGCAGGTTGGTGAATCATAACCCTGATGATATTGATATAACATCATGAATGGTTCTTCTATCTATATATCGCACGATTGGGTTAAAGTAAGGGATAATCAAAATAACAATAAAAAATAGAATTAAACAACCGTACGGGCATCTTTTGTACATTGCATACGGCTCTGCAATGGAATTTATTTTTTCGATAGAAGAAATTCTATCGAAAAGAAGAAAAAGAACCCATCCGATCCAAATCGTTAAATGATCCATTTACCACCCTTCCTTTCGTAGTAGGAAAAAAGATACTATGATGGTTCTGTTGCTTTATATGTTTATCTATTTATCTCGTCTGTGGTTTAGCAATCCCAAAGTTTCTTTTTGATATGATCCAAGAAGGAGAAATTTATTTTTTCCATTTTTTTGACTCTTTCTTATCATAACATAAAAATAAGAAAGATACTTCTGGTGTGGAAGAATAATGGTTTGTGACGCTGAAATTGACTCTTGCTTGACACATAAAATCAACTTGGGAATAACCCTTCTTTCATACTACTATCTCGATACAAAATCTCATGTTCGAAAAAAAAACACTAATGGTTTGTTCATATCGAACTCGAAGTGCCATGCTATTATTACTTATTCTTTATTTGATTCATATTCGATACAGCGAAGGCATAGTATTTTTTTCTCAAATAAAAAAAACTCATTGGCGCCAAGCGTGAGGGAATGCTAGACGTTTGGTAATTTCTCCTCCAACCAGAATGAAAGATCCCATTGAAGCGGCTAATCCCATACATACTGTATGTACATCCGGTGACACAAATTGCATAGTATCATAAATGGCTATTCCTGGTATTACCCATCCGCCTGGAGAATTTATAAACAAATAAAGATCCCTAGTATCATCCTCTATGCTGAGGTATACCATGAGACCAACAAGTTGATTCGAGATCTCGCTATCAACCTCTTGTCCTAAAAAAAGTAATCTTTCTCGATGAAGTCGGTTGATTAGGGAAAAATTGTATCCCTGAGGAACCGTACGTGCACCTTTGGATGCATACGGTTCGAAAGAATTGCGAAAAAAAAATCAATGTATTGATTCCAGTCCTATTTCTTTTTTTTTTAACATGAATTTTGCCCTCCTTCCCCTTCCCTATATTCTATAATGTAGAATAGAAAAAAAGAATTTTATGAACTTATTGAACTAACTTCTCATTGATGTATTGTTTCATCGAAATTCAAATTACGATGTAATTTTCTTGTTCCTGAATGGACCCTTTCAATTCTTTTAGGTTCTTGTTCTACTCCGGGGGAAGATTTGCCCGAATTCCATTTGCGCATATAGGTCAAATGATTCCAGTACCACTTCTTTTTTTTTTCAATTGTTTCATAACTTTCCCCAAAATATTCGATGTATTAATAATACTACTCTATTGGTAGGCAGTTTTAGATTATCCCTATAGTAAGTATATGAATAGTCTATGATACAAGTGGTAATCGTGCAATCATCATATATTCTACATATTCTACATAATAGATTATATTATATTAGAATATTCTATTATAGTCTATTATAGTAAGTTCTATTATATTCTATTTAATATATTCTATTTAATTATTAATGAATTTCATAATTTATTAATACTTTAATTAAATTTATATTTTATTTTTATATTCTTTATTTAATATTTCTTATTTAATTATCTAATATTATTATATTTTTTATATTTTTTTTCTATTTCTATTTAATATTTCTTATTTATATTACTACATTTACACTCCCATTCTATTACTTTTACTCTTACCATTTCCAATTTGGTATTCTCTGAACGGAGCCTGGATACTTTATCAGTCCAAGTAAACCATCAATTATTTGAATTGATAATATTCATCCCCAATAGGAATTTTTGTGCTTCACGCTCCAAATTATTGATTGTTCAATCAATACAAGATTGAATATCTATTTATTGAATTGGGCGAAATAGAGAATACTCGATCGGGGGAGATAACGGGGAAATACCATATGATCCATATGTCTGACAAGTCGCACTATACGTCAACCCAAGCTGCATCTTCCTCTCCAGGATTCCGAAAAGGTACTTTTGGAACACCAATGGGCATTAAGATAAAAAAAATGAAGTACTATACTTTACTTTAATATGGAAACGTAACAATGGGTTTTATTGTCTTCATCATTTTTTCTCTTTCTTTTCTATTTCTATATTATATATTAGAATTTTCTATTCTATATATTATATATTATAGAAAATAGAACTTAATATTATAATATTATTAGATATATAGATTATTATCTAGATAAAATTAGAGTATTTAGAGTATATATTTATAGATTCTAATTTAGAATATTAGTATATAGATATATACTTTATATATAGAAATATAGGACTGGAAGGTTCATAGAGGAAGACAGAATGAATAAAGAAAAATTGTAACGAACGGAATCGATCAGATCAGCCAATTGTTCGAATGATTTCGAATTATAAAAAGTATCTATGCATTCTTTTTCCCTCAAAATCCTCCCATTGCGTATTGGTACTTATCGAGTATAGAATAAGATCTGTTTCTCTTTGTTCTTCTAAATAGAAATAAAGAGAATTGTTCCCTTCTCTTTCTATTTCATTAAAAATAAAAGAAGGGAATACAAATAAATATAAATCTTTTCCTATACAAAATCTACCGAACAGGTGAAATACACGGTCTAGTCTTTTCCAATGCGATAAAGTTACATAATGTCTATTTCTTTTTCAGAAAGGGGTATTTACATGGGTTTGCCTTGGTATCGTGTTCATACTGTTGTATTGAATGATCCCGGTCGATTACTTTCTGTACATATAATGCATACAGCTCTAGTTTCTGGTTGGGCCGGCTCGATGACTCTATATGAATTAGCAGTTTTTGATCCCTCTGACCCTGTTCTTGATCCAATGTGGAGACAAGGTATGTTCGTTATACCCTTCATGACTCGTTTAGGAATAACCAATTCGTGGGGAGGTTGGAGTATCTCGGGAGGAACTATAACGAATCCGGGCATTTGGAGTTATGAAGGCGTGGCAGGGGCACATATTTTGTTTTCTGGCTTGTGCTTCTTGGCAGCTATCTGGCATTGGGTGTATTGGGACCTAGAAATATTCTGTGATGAACGTACGGGAAAACCTTCTTTAGATTTGCCCAAGATCTTTGGAATTCATTTATTTCTTTCAGGAGTCGCTTGCTTTGGCTTTGGTGCATTTCATGTAACAGGCTTATATGGTCCTGGAATATGGGTGTCTGATCCTTATGGACTAACCGGAAAAGTACAATCTGTAAATCCAGCGTGGGGTGCGGAAGGTTTTGATCCTTTTGTTCCGGGGGGAATAGCTTCTCATCATATTGCAGCGGGTACATTGGGCATATTAGCGGGTCTATTTCATCTTAGTGTCCGTCCGCCTCAACGTCTATACAAAGGATTACGCATGGGTAATATTGAAACTGTGCTTTCCAGTAGTATTGCTGCTGTTTTTTTTGCAGCTTTCATTGTTGCTGGAACTATGTGGTATGGTTCAGCAACTACCCCAATCGAATTATTTGGCCCCACTCGTTATCAGTGGGATCAGGGGTACTTCCAGCAAGAAATATATAGAAGAGTTGGGGCCGGACTAGCCGAAAATCTGAGCTTGTCGGAAGCTTGGTCTAAAATTCCCGAAAAATTAGCTTTTTACGATTACATTGGTAATAATCCGGCGAAAGGAGGATTATTCAGAGCAGGCTCAATGGATAACGGGGATGGAATAGCTGTTGGGTGGTTAGGGCACCCCATATTTAGAGATAAAGAAGGGCGCGAACTCTTTGTACGTCGTATGCCTACCTTTTTTGAAACATTTCCGGTAGTTTTGGTAGATGGAGACGGAATTGTGAGGGCCGATGTTCCTTTTAGAAGGGCAGAATCCAAGTATAGTGTTGAACAAGTAGGGGTAACTGTTGAATTCTATGGTGGCGAACTCAATGGAGTCATTTATAGTGATCCTGCTACTGTAAAAAAATATGCTAGACGTGCCCAATTAGGTGAAATTTTTGAATTAGACCGGGCTACTTTGAAATCCGATGGTGTTTTTCGTAGCAGTCCAAGGGGTTGGTTCACTTTTGGGCATGCTACGTTTGCTTTGCTCTTCTTTTTCGGACACATTTGGCACGGCGCCAGAACCTTGTTCAGAGATGTTTTTGCCGGTATTGATCCAGATTTGGATGCTCAAGTGGAATTTGGAGCATTCCAAAAACTTGGAGATCCAACTACAAGGAAACAAGTAGTCTGATACAAAATTCCTTTGCCATCTTTTGCCTCTATTTTTTTTTATTTTATTCTGGTTTTATTTTATTCTGGTATTTAGAGTATATAAATTTAGATTTCTATTATATTTTTCTATTATATTTTTCTATTATATTTATATATAATATTTAGCTATTTAGTATTTATAATTTGTTAATTTCTATAATTAAGCTAGAATTTCTCTTTTCTATATTAATTGAATCTATTATCTATTTCATTTCATATTCAATATTTCCTAATATATTAATCTAATTATTAATCTAATATACCAATACTAATATATAAATTAGATAAATATCTATTTATTTTCTATTTTATTTCTATATTTTTATTATTTTTATGTATAATATGTATAAATAGATATAAAATAGATATAAATAAAATAATATATTTTATTAGACTATTAGACTATTAGAATAATATATATATATATAATTTATATAATTAGAAATAGAATAAGAATAATACAATATAAATATAGAATAAATAGAATTAATAAGATATGACTATATATATAGTCATAATAGTAATAGTTAGTAATAGTAAATTGTAAATCTCAATTTAGAATTTCTTTAGTAAATGATCCAAAATGAATAGGTGTGGAAGCTATAATTGTAAACCACGATCAAATCTATGGAAGCATTGGTTTATACATTCCTCTTAGTTTCAACTTTAGGGATAATTTTTTTCGCTATCTTTTTTCGAGAACCACCTAAAGTTCCAACTAAAAAAATGAAATGATTTTTCATTATTTCCATTGAAGTAATGAGCCCCAATATGAATAGGGGGCTCATTACTTCAACTAGTCCCCATGTTCTTCGAAGGGATCTCTTAATTTTTGAGAGGGTTGCCCAAAAGCGGTATATAAGGCATACCCAGTAAAGCTTACAAGTAACCCGGATATGGAGATGGCGACTAGGGTTGCTGTTTCCATTTTTTCGATAATTTCAAGATCACAAAGGATCACGATAATGTCGTTTATTTACAACTACAACGGAATGGTATACAAAGTCAACAGATTTCAACCCATGATGAAAGAGGATTTATGGCTACAAAAACCGTTGAGAGTAGTTCTAGATCTGGGCCAAGACGAACTGGCGTAGGGAGTTTATTGAAACCATTGAATTCGGAATATGGAAAAGTAGCTCCAGGGTGGGGGACTACACCACTTATGGGAGTTGCAATGGCTCTATTTGCAATATTTCTATCTATTATTTTAGAAATTTATAATTCATCTGTTTTACTGGATGGAATTTCAATGAATTAGTTCATAAAAACTAGGAAGTCCTAGTTTTTCAATCAAAAAATAGTATTTTACTCATATTTACTTAATGCTTAAAATACTTAATACTTCAACTTAATATTACCTAAGACTTGGATTTCATTCTGGTAGTTCGATCGTGAAATTTATTTGTTTCGATATTTCATTTCCGGAATATGAGCGTGTGACTTGTTATAATTGATCCTATTGATAATACAGAGAATGGACCTGTCATCTCTATCAAGATGATTCTACTTCGTCAGATATTTATTATAGTCTCTGAAGCACGGACTATATAGAATAGATCAAGAAAAGAAATATTTGAACTATGATTCATACCTATTATTCAGACCTCGCAACCGGATTAAAAAAAAATGGAAATAGGTCTTTTATAAATAAAACAATTTTTCTTTCATACTTCTTTTGACCAAAATAAACCTCTTTCTCTATATTTTGTTGAGTTATTACATTCATTGAAGAAGTGATGATCAAATAGTTTTTACTCAGAAAACCTTTGAGTTTAGTTTTGACTTTCTTAAATCATCGTGGTTCTAGTATGAATCTGAGGTTTCAATTGATTCATAGGGTCTCAACAAGAGAATTCCTATCAAACAAAAAAAAAGATAGGGAAGAGAAGATTCAAGAGGCCTGTCACGATTAACATAAAGAAAGATGGATGAGCCAACTTGAGATTTTATTTCTTAGCATTATCATCACAAAGAAAAGATTCCGGATTTTTCTTACTTGGTATCTTTGGGTCAAATCGAGTCAAGCGGCTAAGCCACAAGAAGTTTGAAACTCTCTATTCCATATCCGTTGAACCCAGTATTTGTGTGTTTCGGTTTGAGCCGTACGAGATGAAATTCTCATATACGGCTCTCAGAGGGGGAGTCTTTCTTGGGTTACCTATCTCAATAAAGTATATGATTGGTTCGAGGAACGTCTCGAGATTCAAGCGATTGCAGATGATATAACTAGTAAATATGTTCCTCCTCATGTCAACATATTTTATTGTCTAGGGGGGGTTACGCTTACTTGTTTTTTAGTACAAGTAGCTACGGGTTTTGCTATGACCTTTTACTATCGTCCAACTGTTACAGAGGCTTTTTCCTCTGTTCAATACATAATGACTGAGGTCAACTTTGGTTGGTTAATTCGATCAGTTCATCGATGGTCAGCAAGTATGATGGTTCTAATGATGATCTTGCACGTATTTCGTGTGTATCTTACAGGTGGTTTTAAAAAACCCCGCGAATTAACTTGGGTTACAGGGGTGGTTCTCGCTGTATTGACCGCATCTTTTGGCGTAACTGGTTATTCCTTACCTCGGGACCAAATTGGCTATTGGGCAGTAAAAATTGTAACAGGCGTGCCTGAAGCTATTCCTATAATAGGATCACCCTTGGTAGAATTATTACGTGGAAGTGCTAGTGTGGGCCAGTCTACTTTGACTCGTTTTTATAGTTTACATACTTTTGTATTGCCTCTTCTTACTGCCGTATTTATGTTAATGCACTTTCCAATGATACGTAAGCAAGGTATTTCGGGTCCTTTATAGAGAAGGCAGATCATAGATCTTTGTAATTTATCATATCGGGGAGGAACGAGAGTCTTTCATTGCTACAAATATGGATTATTTAAAAATAAGGCATGTTAGTTGGATACTTCTATTCAACTCTGAAGTATTGTTTATTTGATACGAATCAAATAGTTGAAGTATATTTTTCTAAAAGAGGATGGATTATGGGAGTGTGTGACTTGAACTATTGATTGGTCCATGCAGATATATGATTTTATCCGCCACGTTGGAATTCACAACCTAACGTGTCTCCGCATCCAACCATCACGTCAGTCCCTTATATGTAGCATAGGATATGCCGGTTCACTTGAGGAGAATATTTTCTATGATCATACCCGAATCATGTCATGCATGAACAGGCTCCGTAAGATCCCTAGAATAGAATAGAATGATCCAATGTTCTATTTATTCCACTTTTTTTTTTGATTTTTCTTTTTTTTTTTTTTAGTAATTTTCTTATAATTAATTTATAGTATTAATATTTCGTATTAATTTGATAGTAATCTTAGTAAGTTTTTTATAGTATGTAGATGCATTCATTTCCTCTGCATCGACCCTGAATCTATGATACTATTGGAGTTAAATAGGGGATCTAAAGAAGAACAGGGGCTAGACTTTATTAGTAACAAGTAAAAATTTTGTATTTTTGTATGTAATACAATCGAGATGTTGTGGGGATAAATACCAACCAAAAGACATGAGACAATCCAAAAAGCACTTGATCATGATCAAATTTGTAAGCCTACTTGGATATTGAGCATTTCCTTGTTGCCAGAACTGAATTCTTTGCAATTAATAATGAATCGTTGAAACTCGGGGAAATGGAATTTTATAAATCTTTTCTTACATAGAGTCATTCTACATTATATATGTAGATATATATGAAATATAGATCTTCTATGGACCTATTTATGTTCTATGGATCTATTTCTGTGATTCTTTTGATTCTTGCTCGAGCCGGATGATAAAAAATTATCATGTCCGGTTCCTTTGGGGGATGGATCCACAAGAATTCACCTATCCAAATAACAAAGAAACCTGATTTGAATGATCCTGTATTAAGAGCTAAATTGGCTAAAGGGATGGGACATAATTATTATGGAGAACCTGCATGGCCCAATGATCTTTTATATATTTTTCCAGTAGTAATTCTAGGCACTATTGCATGTAATGTGGGTTTAGCAGTTCTAGAGCCGTCAATGATCGGTGAACCAGCGGATCCGTTTGCAACTCCGTTGGAAATATTACCCGAATGGTACTTCTTTCCCGTATTTCAAATACTTCGCACAGTACCCAATAAGTTATTGGGTGTTCTTTTAATGGTTTCAGTACCAATAGGATTATTGACAGTACCTTTTTTAGAGAATGTCAATAAATTCCAAAATCCATTTCGTCGTCCAGTAGCTACAACAGTCTTTTTGATCGGTACCGCAGTAGCTCTTTGGTTAGGTATTGGAGCAACTTTACCTATTGAGAAATCCCTAACTTTAGGTCTTTTTCAAATTGATTAAACCGTGAAATACCATGACATAGGTATCTAAGGAAGATCCCCTTCTGGATCTTCCCTAGATACATCAATCTTATTATGATCTATATCTGCAAATATATGGACCGTGTCGGAGATTAAAAACTTATTCTATTCTTTATTTATTTTATTTATTTCTAAAAACTAAAAAAAGAAAAAATTCCAATGGATTTAAAATGAAAACTTTTTCTTAGGTAAATTGATTGCAAAATGCTTCTGTAGAGTGCCCAATATCTGTTTTACATCTTCTATTCGAAAATATTTCATTTTCATAAGATCTTCTTGACTGTGACTCAAAAGGTCCAATAATGTATGTATATTGGACCTTTTGAGACAATTATAGGTCCTGGAAGACAATTCTGATTGGTCAATAAAAATACACGTCAATGGAATTCCTTTTTTGTTTTTCTTGAGATTAGTGAATCTGTCTTGAAAGGAAAAAAGGGGCAGATTCCATCTGTTTTCATTTTCCTCGAAATTCATGTCCTCTTCCTCTGCATGTAGAAAAGGAATCAATAAATCAATCAAATTACGAGAAGCCTCATAAAGTGCTTCTTTAGGAGTTAAACTTCCATTCGTCCATATTTCTAGAAAGAGTATCTCTTGTTTTTCATCCCCATTCGCATAAGAATGAATACTATGATTCGCATTTCGAACAGGCATAGATACAATATCCATAGGATAACTTCCATCGTGAGAGTCGTTTGTGGATTTCATACGATATCCGCGATCTCTCTTGATTTGTAATTTAATACACAAATCAATTGGTTCTGTCAGGTTAGCTATATGCTGTGTCGTATCAACTATTTTTACAGAAGGTGGTGAGATGATATCTTGAGCTGTTATGTATTTTGGACCCCTGACGCAAATGGATGCGTCCCTAACTCCATAGAGATTACTTCTCAATACAATCTCTTTCAAATTTATTAAAATCTCATGTACTGATTCTTCAATACCTGCTATTGTAGAATATTCATGCAGCACATTTTCAGATGTTGCACGTGTGATACATGTTCCTTCTATTTCTCCAAGTAAAGCCCTTCGCATGGCAATACCTATGGTATCGGCTTGACCTTTCATAAGCGGGGACAAAACGAAACGACCATAATAAAGACGCTTGCTGTCTACTCTTGATTCAACACATTTCCACTGTAGTGTTCGAGTGGATCCTGCTACTTCTTCTCGAACCATACTCTTATTTTTCTTTTATTTATGATTATTGGATCAGATCATTGAATCATTTATTTCTCTTGGAATCTCTTGAATTCTTATTTCTACACACGTCTTTTTTTAGGGGGGCGACATCCATTATGCGGCATGGGTGTTACATCACGTACGAAACTTAATAGCATCCCATTTCTACGAATGGCTCGTAATGCCGCATCTCTTCCGAGACCGGGACCCTTTATCATAACTTCTGCTCGTTGCATACCCTGATCAACTAATGTACGAATAGCATTAAATGCTGCGGCTTGAGCAGCATAGGGTGTTCCCTTTCTTGTACCTCTGAATCCAGAGGTACCTGCGGAAGCCCAAGAAACCACCCGACCTCGTACGTCTGTAACAGTTACAATAGTATTGTTGAAACTCGCTTGAACATGAATAACTCCTTTTGGTATTCTACGTTCACTCTTATTTGAACCAATACGTGCATTCTTACGTAAACCAATTTTTGCTATAGGTTTTGTCATATTTTATTAGATCATATTCATAAGAATAAAATAAAAAGAAAGAAGAATCAGAAATCTACATAAAGATACAGATAAAGGAATATCCATTTCATATGAAAACAAATTCTTTTTTCTTTCTTTTTACATGTACATGTTACATGTACATGAGTTTTTCTTTTAAAAAGTTCTTGATTTAAAACTTGAGAAGGATTACCCCTGTCTCTGTTTATGTCTCGGATTGGAACAAATGACTCTAATTCGCCCCCGCCTACGAATCAAGCGACATTTTTCACAAATTTTACGAACAGAAGCCCTTATTTTCATATTTATCATTCCTTACTTTCATTCTGAATCTATTTTTTTTTTGAAAAAAAATCAGTTTATTGCATTTTTGAACTTTCGAATTATATCCCTATGAAAAGGATGTTTAAAAGAATGATCTAATCGTTCGAATCTTTTTTGCGAAGTCTATAAATTATACGTCCCCTGGTTGAATCATAACGACTCATTTCAATTTTTACTCTATCTCCGGGTAGTATACGTATAAAACTGCGCCGGATTCTTCCTGAAATATAACCTAGAATTAGATCTTCATTATCTAACTGAACTCGGAACATACCGTTGGGAAGTGATTCAGTAATTAAACCCTCATGAATTAATTTTTGTTCTTTCATTCCAGGGAACCCCCTTTAAGTATCAACTAATAGAGGAAGAGTTCTATAATTCACTTCTCCTCTCTATTTTACAAATAGTAAGTTCGAGAGAAAATTAGGGTACTCAGGAAAATCACCATATATAACACAAAATTTCTCCTCCAATTTTTTCTAGTCGAGCTTCTCGATCTGTCATTATACCTCGAGAAGTAGAAAGAATTACAATTCCCATTCCGCCTAAAATCTTAGGAATTCGTTGATAGTTGGAATAGATTCGTAGACCGGGTCGGCTGATACGCTTTAAAATTATTTTATTCCCTTTCCTAGTCTTTCTATGTCGTAAGGTTAAAACCAAGAATTTTTTTTGACTTTCTTGATGTTTTCGAACATTTTCAATAAAACCTTCTCGTAAAAGTATTTTCACAATGTTTTTAGTGATATTAGTAGATACTATTTGAACTCTTCCCTTTTGATCTATGTCAGCATTTCTTATAGAAGTTAATATATCGGCAATAATGTCCCTACCCATGACGAACTATAGTTATTGGTGCCTCCTAATTTTGATATAATCAACATGCTTCTTTTTTGTTTTATTTTTTATTGAATTTTTTTTTGAAATTCTTAAATTATAAAAAATTATTAGAAATTTAAAGTATATGCATGAGACACAATCTATTATATCTATTCTATTAATCGGATTTATTTCAGATATTTGAATATTATAAATATAAATATTCCATATGATAGATTATAGATATAGAATAGATATAGTATAGGATATATCCTATTTTTCATCTATAAGACTTCTGGTGCTAATGAAACTATTTTAGTAAAATTCAATTGTCGCAATTCTCGAGCAATCGCACCAAAAATTCGAGTTCCTTTTGGATTTCCTTCTTGATCAATGATAACCGCTGCATTGTCATCATATCGTATTATCATGCCATTATCACGTTTGAGTTCTTTACACGTACGTACAATCACAGCTCTAATTATTTCTGATCTTTCTATAGGCATGTTGGGCACTGCTTCTTTGATTACAGCAACAATAACATCGCCAATATGAGCATATCGGTGATTGCCAGTTCCTATGATTCGAATACACATCAATTCTTGAGCTCCACTGTTATCCGCTACATTCAAAAGGGTCTGAGGTTGAATCATATCATTTTTATTTTAATCTCTTATTTCAATGCAAGGGATAATGGAAAAAAGAAATATTGTCTGTCCAGAGATAAAGAAATCCGTGGTTGTTTTTTCATTCTCAATACTCCTTTTCTTTTACTTTTGTTTACCTATCCTGAAATAACAAATTGAGTTCGTATAGGCATTTTGCATGCAGCTATTTCCATAGCAGTTTTGGCTACAGTTTCTGATACTCCACTCATTTCATAAAGTATTCGGCCCGGTTTAACAACAGATACCCAATATTCGGGGGATCCCTTGCCCGAACCCATACGTGTTTCTGTAGGTCTTACAGTAACAGGTTTGTCGGGAAAGATACGTACCCATATCTTTCCACCACGACGCGCATATCGTGTCATTGCTCTTCGCCCTGCTTCTATTTGTCTAGCTGTGATCCAAGCAGGTTCAAGTGCCTGAAGAGCGTATCTGCCAAAACAAATATGATTGCCTCGGCAAGATATCCCTTTCATTCTACCTCTATGTTGTTTACGAAATCTGGTTCTTTTGGGGTTATAGTTGATGGTTATTTCTGAATTCCATCTCTACTGCAAAGCTGGACATGAGAGTTTCTTCTCATCCAGCTCCTCGCGAATGAAATGATTCAATAATATTACATATACACATGTATTTATGTATTTCATTCTAAGAAAGAATATACTAATTTTTTTATATTGAATTTGTTACATAGGTAGTTGTATATATAATGCTTCTTTCTTTTATCAAAATTTCTAAAGTATTTTACTTTACCTCTATTGAATCACGCCAACAGTCATCCAAGAAATAAAATTCTTAAATTAAATAAAAATAAAGAAAGGTTTCGCGGGCGAATATTGACTCTTTCCTCCTTCATTTGTAGGGTCAATTCATGACCATTTAGAAGAAATCCATTTTTTCTTGGTTCATTCCGCCATCCTACCCAATGAATCATTAGGATTGATTCGTTTTCAAGAAAATCCTATGTAATCACAGGTTCCATCGTTCCCATAGCTTCTCTATTAATACTTAGGCCTGAACTCTGCAATGGAGCTCTCAACAAAATCTGTTATTTGTTTTCGAGTCAATCTCCTCAGTTTTTTTTAACCCGAAGCTCAATTCAATTATTCTCTATTTTTTATTATTTCTATTATCTATTTTTCTATCTTTGATATCTTATTATTTCTTTATCTATCTTATTACATACATAATAGACTGACTATATTATCCATATTGATTAGATTATTTAGATTATTATTTTAATTTCATTTTTTTTTATTATATTTCTTATATTTTCTTCTATGTTTCTATTTTTTATTTGTATATTTTGTATTCTATTGTAATTGTATATTTTGTATTTTTATTTGATGTTGATGCTTTATAACACTGCCTTTTTTATGGGGTAATTCTTCATAAACCATACATATGGGAATCATATATCATTGAGATCTTTATTCTCTCTTTCTATCATCCTTCCTTTTTTCCACATCCCTTTTTTTCACAATTCATAATCAGATTTCTTTTTTATGAAAAGAATTTCAGTTGCTACAACTATATAATCGATTCAGTCATATAGTGACTGTTTCTTGGGATCTCGACAATACGAAGCAATAAGTTGGTTATTAGTTTTGAGTTTCTTTAGTTTTTATAATTACTAAGTTTATAGTGGGGTCAGCCTTTTTTTTTTCAATCTAAATTCTCAACTCTAAAGAAAAAATTAACGAGTCACACACTGAGCATAGCAATTATACTAAAATCTAAATTAAATTTAAATAAAGGATAAATCAAATTTTTATTCAACCTTATATAATTATAATTGTTCGTTTTTCTTTGATTAAGAAAAAGAAGAAAAGAGTTTCTAAATTTTTTCTATCGATGAGCAGAATGGCGAGATAAAAAAAGGTCCATTATTCTTATTTTCTTATTCTTGGTTTACAAATATCCAAATTTTGATGCCTAAGACTCCATAGATAGTTCTAATTGTATGGGAACAATGATCAATTTTAGCGCGAATTGTTTGTAAAGGAACCCTGCCTTCTCTGATCCATTCGACACGTGCAATCTCTTTTCCGTCGATACGCCCTGCAATTTGCACTTGAATTCCTTTTGTACCCGTTTGTTCAGTTAATTCAATAGCTTTTTTCATTGCCTTTCGAAATGATACTCTATTTTTTAATTGTAAAGCTATATATTCTGCAAGAATATTAGGTTGTCCATAAGGCTTTTCAATTCTTGTGATAGCAATGTTGAGTCTCCTTACAGAATGAAACTCTTTTTGTACATTCATCTGTAATTCTTCGACTCCCCGTGTTCGTCCTTCTATTAATAAATTGGGAAATCCAATATAGATTATGACTTGAATCAAATCTATTCTTTTTTTAATTCCTATACGGACAATTCCTTCTAAACCCGAGGATATTTTCTTATTTTTTTTTACATAGTCCTTAATACAATTCCGTATTCTTTCATCTTCTTGTAGACCCAGGGAAAAATTCTTTGGTTTTGCGAACCAAAAAGAATGATGACTTTGAGTTATTCCAAGTCTGAAACCAAGTGGATTTATTTTTTGTCCCATATTTTTCTATTATTTTTCCATCCATTTTTTTCTAAATAGGAATCTAAATTTTCTATTTTTCTTTTAAAAAAATCTTTATATGACAAGTGGTTTTTTTTATCAGATAACTACGTCCTCGAGCCCGGGGTCTTAACTTTTTCACAATAGCACCTCTATTGACTTCAGCTTTACTAATAAATAAATCAGCTTCATTCAAACCCATATTATGACTAGCATTTGCTGCTGCAGAATAAACTAATTTTAAAATTGGATAAGATGCCCAATAAGGCATTAGTTCCAGTATCATGAGTGTTTCCTCATAAGAACGTCCGCGAATCTGATCAATTACTCTTCGTGCTTTGAAGACAGACATTCGTATATGTTGAGCTAAAACTTTTGCTTCTCTATCCGAATTTTTGTTCTTTATCATAAAAGTTCTCCCCCGCCAATGAATGATAAGTGCCTAGGTGAAGTATAGTATAAGATAAGTCAGAAAAGTATAAGTCTTATTAGTATACTAGAAAAAGAAAATAAATATACCTATACTCTTACTATAAGATAAAGACTCTT